CCATATCGTTTATCCCTATGAGATACCGTACAAAATATAATGCAGAAGGAAGAGATATAATGAAATTCTTGATTAGATCTTCTCATAGGAACGATCTATTTTATTTGATTGATGGATCCAACAACCAAACCTATTTTTTAAAAATTCATTAAAAAAGAGAGTGGTTTTATTCGAAGCGCTTCGTGATTTTCAACCAATTATGTGCTTCAATATAATTACCTGGAGTAAGCGCTATAGCTTGTTTCCAATACTCAGCAGCTTGATCGGACCAAGCTTCCGCAATTTCAGAATCACCCTGTAGAATGGCCTGTTCTCCCCGGTCGGAATAGGTGGTTCCTTCCCTTAGAACCGTACTTGAGAGTTTCCTATCTCATACGGCTCAAAAATCGATTCTTTTTGTGTCCTATCTTAATCTACCCTATGCTAACTGAATTAGATTTCTCATAAACCTATCCCATTTTTTCTTGGGTTAACCAGAAGAAGTTAATTACATAAGTTTCAAACCCTAATTTTGATCAATAATCAGAATCAGTTTGATCTTTTCTCCCACCTTCAGAAGAATGAAGCATAGGTATCCCCACAATATCGTTAGAATTTTCTGAAAGGTAACTATCTCGGTTTCATATATGGAATTCATATAGAATCTTTGAAAAAGACTTTTTTCCATAAGAAAAAAGAACTTACTATCTTTGGGATCTGATGCTACACCGCTGCTCAATACCTTAGTGGATCGACTCTATTACATAAGTTGATTCCTAACTTTTGTCCCATATCATGACATAAGTAAGCAGTTCTTAACTGTATCGACTCAATAGCTCGCTAATTGATCTTTACGGTGCTTTCTCTATCAATTTGATCCTTTATCCATAGAATATAGTATATAGGCTGCACTCATTTTTTTTTTTCTTCCTATTTTGGTTCTCGTGAAGTCTCTTTCCTTGCTACAGCTGATAAAAATCGTTGCTTTGGACGATGCATTATGTAGAAAGCCTATTTTTTCTAGTATTTACTAGCCAATTTGATCTTTGCTTTTTTCCTTATTTCTATAGTGGAGATAGTCGCACGTAATGACAGATCACGGCCATATTATTAAAAGCTTGTGGTAAGAATGGGTTTCGTTCTAGTGCCCGGAAATAATATTCCAAAGCCTTTGTATGCTCTCCATTGCTTGTGTGTATAAGGCCTATGTTATAGAGTATATAACTTCGATCATAGGGATCAATTTCTGGTCGCGTAGCTTCATAATAATTCTGTAAAGCTTCCGCATAATTTCCTTCGGATTGAGCCAACATCCGTTACGGTCGTTCATTCTATTAAAAAAATCTCCGTTCCAGAACCGTACATGAGATTTTCATCTCATACGGCTCCTCCCTTCTGCGCATAGTACTAAGGGGAATAATCCATAGAATAAAAATTGAACTATTCTCATCTCATTATGAACTGAAAGGAACTAGTATTTTTACAAGAAATCTCTAGCCAGCCTTCCCGCAAGAGGTTTTTTCTTAACACCAATCATATTAGTGTTAGATATAAATGGTAACTCCAACAATTTCTTTGTTCTCAACGCCTTCTATTTCCAGGAATTAGTCACTTCAACGATCTTTGATGGTTATACGGGTATCCAAAGTACAAACGAGATGGATGTTTGTTGTCCCAACCATTCTTGTTAGTCCCGATACCGATAAGGAAAGGGGGAATTTATAACAAAGTTTTTGTGTTGTTGATTCCTAGGTGTAGTGCTTTTTCCCTTATGCCGTCTATTGGTACTAATGTAGTGTAGGATTGACCCGCAATACAGAACCCATAGGTGTAACCTTTCGCTCAATACTCAAATCAACAATTGAAACATCTGAGGCTGCATCAATCGAGGATACACGATAGAAGGAATTGTTCTATCTCCAAACTTCACCTTCACCGAGCGTAGGTTTATTTCAAGAATTTCGTTCTTTCTATACCGAACCGCGTCTCTTTCTCGTAAGACTGAGGTGAGGGCTAAAAAAAACAAGAAAAAAGAATCAAATCGCACCATCTCTGTAATAGGTAAATGCCTTTTTTTCTCCTGAAGTTGTCGGAATTATTCGTAATAAGATATTGGCTACAATTGAAGAGGTCTTATCAATAAAATTTCCATTTATATGAGATCTAGGCATAATTAGCAATCCATTCTAGAATTCTTTTCATTACCCCTCGGGGAAAATGATCCCACAAACAAAGCAAAGGAATTATACAGTACGAAATAACATAAAAACAGACTAATTTTATTCTAATAAATAGATATTAAATAGATATGGGCTTTCCACTTAAATTGTCCCCTTTTGTTTGGGAAAGATATGAGATATTGGAATCAGATTGATTTCATTCCCATTTTTGTAGTATACCAATGAGCGGAACTATTACTATTTCATCTAAGTTAAATAACCAAGGACTTTTTTTACTACAGATTCTAATAACTCGAGAAGTTTTGATTTGGTTATGATCCAAAGAGAAAAAAGAATGGAAT